TCATGCATGACATGATTCGGGGCTAATCATGGAAAGAATTCTATTCAAGCGAACCAGCCTATCGTCTGTATATAGCTTATACGGTGGTTGGAACAAAGACACATTGGTTTGTGAATTTCAATGTGGCAGAAAGGGGCATATATCTGCACGGCCTACTCAATAGTTCAAGTCACACACTCCCATAATCCATTTTCCTTTCGGAGAATTCCCTTCAACTAGTCGTGTTATGTTAAATAACATAAAACAATATTACAATATTGTGGGGTTGAAGGAAAGAGACTGTCCAAAAACATGTCTTATTCATATTAATAAGACACATTTGTAGCAATGAAATACTATTGTTCCTTCCCCAAGTGTAAATGGTTTATTACAAAGATCTATGATCTATCTTCTCTCTAAGCTTTTCTATAAGGGACCCGAAATGCCCTGTTTACGTATCATTAGGAAGTGCATTAACATAAATACAGCGGTAAGAAGGGGCAATACAAAAGTGTGTAAACTATAAAAACGAGTCAAGGTGGATTGTCCCACACTAGCACTTCCGCGTAATAACTCTACCAAAGGCGATCCTACTATAGGAATAGCGTCAGGGACGCCCGTTACAATTTTGACCGCCCAATAACCGATTTGGTCCCAAGGTAAGGAATAACCAGTTACACCAAAAGACGCGGTCAATACAGCCAGAACTACACCTGTAACCCAAGTCAATTCCCGAGGTTTTTTAAATCCACCGGTGAGATACACACGAAATACGTGCAGTATCATCATTAGAACCATCATGCTTGCCGACCACCGATGAACTGATCGGATTAACCAACCAAAATTTACTTCAGTCATTATGTATTGAACAGAAGCAAACGCCTCAGTAACAGTTGGGCGATAATAAAAAGTCATAGCAAACCCCGTAGCTACTTGTACTAAAAAACAAGTAAGGGTAATTCCGCCTAGACAATAAAATATGTTGACATGGGGAGGAACATATTTACTAGTTATATCATCTGCAATCGCCTGAATTTCGAGACGTTCTTCGAACCAATCGTAGACTTTATTGAGATAGGTAAACCGGGTGGACTCCCCCTCTGAGAACCATATATGAGAATTTTCTCTCGTACAGCTCAAGCAGAAACACACAAATACTGCTCCCAACGCATATGTAATAAATCTTCCGATTTAATCTTCTCGGAAGTGCGGATACGAAGCATTAACAATACGAAAGTTCTTCTTTGTGGTGATAATGCCAAAATATCAAGTCGGCTCTTCCTTTTTCTCTTTATTATTACTACAGGCCTCTTGAATCTTCTCTTTCCCTATTTTTTATTTTATTTGTTAGTTGTGTGTAATTATGTTTTGGCTATGGTTTTTTCTCATTGATAGGAATTTCTCTTGTTAAGACCCTATAAATTAATTGAAACCCCAGATTCATACCAGAACCACGATGATTCAATAAAAATCCTAAGCCCAAAGATTCCCTGAGTAAGAACTATCGGATCATCACTTATTCAATAAATAGGTATAGGTATAATAACTCAAAATACAAAAGAATTTACCTAATTTACTTTTTAGTCAAAATAAGCATAAACAGAAAGAAAAATCTTTCAATTTATAAGTATAAGTATTTCTAATTCGTTGAAAATTTTGTAGTTCGACGAATCCGGTCACAAGGTCTGCATATTAAGTATGAATCATAGTTCAATTCTGGATCTAGTTCATAATATTCCGTGCTCCAGATACTAGGATGAGTATCCGACGGGGTAGAACCGTCTTGATAAAGATAAGATGACAGACTCATTCTCTGTATTATCAATAGGATCACTTATAACAAGTCACACACTCATATTCCGGAAATAGAGAAAGAAAGAAATTTCGCGATCGAACTACCAACGGGGTTATAAATAAAAAACCTGAAATTTAATTTTGTATTGAAAAACTCGAACTAAATAAAAAGTTCTTGTGGGTTTAATTCACTGAAATTCCATCCAGTAAAACGGAAGAATTATAAATCTCCAAAATAATAGATAGGAATACTGTAAATAAAGCCATTGCGATACCCATCAAAGGGGTAGTTCCCCACCCAGGAGCTACTTTACCATATTCCGAATTCAACGGTTTCAATAAAGCCCCTACCGTAGTTTGTCTTGGACGAGATCTAGAACTACTATCAACGGTTTGTGTAGCCATAAATCCGATTGTATTTATTGAGATCTGTTGACTTTGTATACCATTCCCCTGTAAATAAAGGATCTTATCAGAGATCCGTTGCGGTCTCGAATTCATATAAGAATGGAAACAGCAACCCTAGTCGCCATCTTTATATCTGGTTTACTTGTAAGTTTTACCGGGTATGCCTTATATACCGCTTTTGGGCAACCCTCTCAACAACTAAGAGATCCGTTCGAGGAACACGGGGACTAGTTGAAGTAATGAGCCTCCCAGCATTCAATATTGGGAGGCTCATTACTTCAACGGAGATAATGAAAAATCATTTCTTAGTTGGAACTTTAGGCGGTTCTCGAAAAAAGATTGCGAAAAAAATAATCCCTAGAGTCGAGACTAATAGAAATGTATAAACCAATGCTTCCATAGATTCGATTGTGGTTTACAATTATAGCTTCCATACCTGTTTAGTGGGGATTATTTCACTGATAAAGAAAGAGTAAAACTATTAAAGCAAGATTTCTCTGATCCCTAAATAAAAAAAAGAGAGACGAAAAATACTAAAGCAATTTTGTATCAGACTGCTTGTCTTCTTGTAGTTGGATCCCCTAGTTTTTGGAATGCTCCAAATTCTACTTGAGAATCTAAATCTGGATCAATACCAGCAAAAACATCTCTGAACAAGGTTCGAGCCCCATGCCAAATATGTCCGAAGAAGAAGAGCAGGGCAAAGGAAGCATGTCCAAAAGTAAACCAACCCCTTGGGCTACTCCGAAAAACACCATCCGATTTCAAAGTAGCACGATCTAATTCAAAAATTTCACCCAATTGAGCACGTCTAGCGTATTTCTTCACAGTAGCAGGATCACTATAACTGACTCCATTGAGTTCGCCACCATAGAACTCAACAGTTACACCTACCTGTTCGACGCTATATTTCGACTCTGCTCTTCTAAAAGGAACATCGGCTCTAACAATTCCATCTCCGTCTATCAAAACGACTGGAAATGTTTCAAAAAAGGTAGGCATACGACGTACAAATAGCTCACGCCCTTCTTTATCTCTAAATATTGGGTGTCCTAACCATCCAACAGCTATTCCATCCCCATTGTCCATTGAACCTGCCCTGAATAATCCTCCCTTTGCCGGATTATTGCCAATGTAATCATAAAAGGCTAATTTTTCAGGAATTTTCGACCAAGCTTCTGATAAGCTTTTATTTTCGGCCAGCCCAGCACTAACTCTTCGATATATTTCTTGCTGAAAGTATCCCTGATCCCATTGATAACGAGTGGGACCAAATAATTCGATCGGAGTAGTTGCTGAACCATACCACATAGTTCCGGCAACTACAAAAGCTGCAAAAAAGACAGCAGCGATACTGCTGGAAAGTACGGTTTCAATATTACCCATACGTAATCCTTTGTATAGACGTTGGGGCGGGCGGACACTAAGATGGAATAATCCCGCTAATATGCCCAATGTCCCTGCCGCAATATGATGAGAGGCTATTCCCCCTGGAACAAAAGGATCAAAACCTTCTACGCCCCATGCGGGATTTACTGCCTGGACTTTTCCGGTTAGTCCATAAGGATCAGACACCCATATTCCAGGACCGTACAAGCCTGTTACATGAAATGCGCCAAAACCAAAGCAAGCCACCCCGGAAAGAAATAAATGAATTCCAAAAATCTTAGGCAAATCTAATGAAGGTTTTCCTGTACGTTCATCAGAAAAAATTTCTAGATCCCAATATACCCAATGCCAAATAGCTGCCAAAAAGCACAAGCCAGAAAACCCAATATGTGCCCCGGCCACACCTTCATAACTCCAAATACCGGGATCCGTTACCGCCCCCCCGGTAATACTCCAACCGCCCCAGGAATTGGTTATTCCTAAACGAGTCATGAAGGGTATAACGAACATACCCTGTCTCCACATTGGATCAAGAACGGGATCGGAGGGATCAAAAACTGCTAATTCATATAGAGCCATCGAACCGGCCCAACCAGCAACCAGGGCCGTATGCATTATATGGACAGAAATCAACCGACCAGGATCATTCAATACAACGGTATGAACACGATACCAAGGCAAACCCATGGAAATACCCCTTTTTCAAATAAAAATAGACACTATGTAACTTTATTGCATTGGAAAAGACTATGATTATCAATGAACCCCTGTTCTGTTCAGTGGGTTATCTCGGAGCAAGGGTTAATATTTGTTCTATTCTATTGGTAATAATGGAACAATTATGTTTGTAGAAACAAAGCGAAACATATTTATTTTATACCCGATAAGTACCAATATGCAATGGGGGTTGATACCCCTTTCTATGAGCAAATGCCGCCATATTTGTTCATCATTGTAGGCTCTAGTCGTAAGAATTTTACTTTAGTCATTCTATCGGCTTTTATGACCTTTTCTAATGTATTCTAAGCAGAATATATGATAAAGAATATCAACCTTTATCATATATGTTGATATTATTAAAAGAATAGCCCGATTATTACGTTTCCATATCAAAGTGACATATAGTACTTAATTCTTTTTTCTTTCAGTTAATGCCTATTGGTGTTCCAAAAGTACCCTTTCGAATTCCGGGAGATGAAGATGCAACTTGGGTTGACGTATAGTGCGACTTGTCAGATATAGTGGGTCATATGGGCTTTCCCCGTTCTCTTTCCCGATCGAGATATCCTTCCCTTCGCCCAAGAAAGAGTGATTGAATCATCAAAAATTTGGAGCGCGAAGTCTAACTAGATCCATTTGTAGGAGGATTCAGACTAATATTATCAATTAAAAAATTTTATGGTTGGCTTGGTTGAATCAATAAAATGACATGAAGTATCCAGGCTCCGTTTAAACAAATACCAATTGGTAATATATCGAAAATTACTGCTTGTATGAAAAATTCCAAGTGCCTATGCTTTTATATTTATAAAAATGAAAAATTATAATATAAATAATGGAATAGATATAGGACTCATCTGAACTTTACTCACTCGAATAGACTAGATGAATTCAATATGTCGAATATCCCAGTTTTTTGCAAAGGGATGAACTAAATGAAAAAAAAAAACGAAATCTTATAAAAACAAAAATAAGCGGTATTAGACGCATTTGACCTATATGTGCAAATAAAAATCGAGCAGATTTTTACCCGGAGTAGAGCGTAAACCTAAAAGAATTAAAGAGGCCCCCTCAAGAACAAGAAAATAACATCGTGGTTTGCATGCGATCTCGATGAAACAATAAATCAACGAGCAGTTAGTTCGAAAAATTGACCTCTTACTATACCTATACAAATACTATTTGTTTATACATACTATTCTTTTTTTTTATGATTTTTTTTAATTTGGATATTAAAAAATAAATTTTTTGATTTCCTTTATTTAAATGTAATTTTCTATTCTTTCCTTTGTTCTATTTTGTTTTGTATCTAAATATGGAGTCTTCTTACCTTTTTACTACGATTTACTATATTCATTATCATTATATTATCTTTTTTTATTTTTTTTTTAGTCGAAATAAGGAAAAACTCATATTTATTGAAAAATAGAAGACAAAACCCCCTCATTAGAAGTTAGAAGGAACTGCTATAAAAAAAAGAGGTCAGTAATCTACACATTGATTTTTTTCTTTTTCACATTTGTTTGAACCGTATGCATCAAAAGGTGCATGTACGGTTCCTAAGGGATACAATTTTACCCTAACCAACCGACTTTATCGAGCAAGATTACTTTTTTTAACCCAAGAGATTACGACCGAGATCTCGAATTATCTTGTTGGTCTTATCGTATATCTCAGTATAGAGGACCAGACCCAGGATTTATATTTGTTTATAAACTGTCCTGGCGGGTGGGTATTACCCGGAATAGCTATTTTTGATGCTATGCAACTTGTGCTACCAGATGTATATACAATCTGCATGGGAATAGCCGCTTCAATGGGATCTTTTATCCTGGTCGGAGGAGAAATTACCAAACGTTTTGCATTCCCTCACGCTTGGCTTTGGCGCCAATGAGTTTTTTATTTGAGAAAAAAAGACTATGCCTTCACCACAAGAAATATCAAGATATATTATGAGTAGTGTTAAGTAAAAATAGTAAAAATAGCATGGCACTTTGAATTCGATATGCAAAATTTTGTTAGTTTTTTTTTCAAAACATTAGATTATGTATCGAGAGAGGAGTATGAGATAAAGGGCCCGATTTTTTTTATACGGAGTCCGTTTCAGCGTCACAAACTTTTTGTTTTTATACCAAAAGACTCTTAATCCTAACCTAACAATATTTATGTTTGAAAGAGTCCGAAAATAAAAAACATTCCTTATTTCGGATCAAAAAGAAACTTTGGGATTGCTGAATTACAGACGAAATGAACGATAAAGCAACGGAACCATCATAGTATTTTGAACTCGCGAAAAGAAGGGTGGTAATTGGATGATTTACTGATCTGGATCTGATCGATTCTATTTTTATTCGATGGAAGAGAAAAGTAAATTCCATTGTCGAGCCGTATGCAATGCGCAAAAGATGAAGATGCACGTACGGTTATTCAAGTTTAGTGTTATTCCTTATCCTTTGTCTTCGCCTCATCATGCAAGATAGAGGAACCTTCTTTTTGTTATACCATCAGGGTAATGATCCATCAACCTGCTAGTTCTTTTCATGAGGGATCAACGGGAGAATGTATGATGGAAGCGGAAGAACTATTGACTTTGCGAGAAACACTCACAAAGGTTTATGCACAAAGAACAGGCCAACCCTTTTGGGTTCTAACCGAAGACCTGGAAAGGGATGTTTTTCTGTCAGCAAAAGAAGCCCAAGCTCACGGAATTATTGATCTTATAGCGAATGAAGGAGTAGAAATAGTAAAGAAGGACAAATGGAAAGAGCCAAAGTAGTCAAATTCACAAATACATATTTTCTCTTTTGACTTTCCTGGGTAATATTTTATATAACTAGAAATAATTCATACTCATCAGGTTAGGATTGATCTAAACCAGTCCCTTATGTAAATGATTCAGCATGCCAACTATTAAACAGCTTATTAGAAACACAAGACAGCCAATCAGAAACGTCACAAAATCCCCCGCTCTTCGGGGATGTCCTCAGCGCCGAGGAACATGTACTAGGGTGTATGTGCGACTCGTTCAATTTATGAGCTGGGCTAACAAAACAAAAAAATTCCCAGTATCAATGATCGTTACCAGCGAATAGTATAAAATGGAAGAACTCTGGTCACTAACGAAAACAAGATCTGCCATATCCATCTATTGCGCATGAAATTTATGGTTCCCTCGGTGTAACCCCGATTAGCTCGATTTAAGATGAGAAGCAAGTTCCCATTGGTAGCAAATGCTATACATTAAGCGGGAAAGTACTATTTTTAAAGAAAAAAGATTATGCTCCCATTTTTGCAAAACGGACTAACAGGGTCAGCTATCCAGCTAACCTTCAAAACTAAATACCGTTACTGTATAGGCGGATCTCGTTGTGAAAGACCTATTACTGGATAATTCATGGGTAGAGCCAAAGATTTTGAATTGTACAAGTTACCAATAACGTTGACTAAACGAAGTAAAAGGCTCCGGTGTATAGAGAGGACCTCACCGTTTAAGAAGTAACCATAGAAACGAAGGAACCCACTATTTCTTTATTCATCTAGATTGACTACGTTTTTTGATATCTAGTATCAATCCAATTTCTTCTTTCATTTGGAGTTGAGGCGAAATGCCTCGAAAAAAAGAAAAAATCGTGGTCGGGAAGGTTATAGTAGCAAAAGCCATTGGAATTTTTTTTATACATTGGAAAAATCCGTTTTGTTATTACCAGTGAGGAAAGAAGAAATAACTCAAAGAGAAATAAAATCAATTAGTTATTTAGCAAAGTTTCATTTATTCAATGACCAGAGTTAGACGAGGATATATAGCTCGGAGACGTAGAAAAAAAATGCGTTTATTTGTATCAAGCTTTCGAGGGGCTCATTCAAAAACTATTCGTATTATTGCTCAACAGAAAATAAGAGCTTTGTTTTCGGCTCATCGAGATAGAGATAAGAAAAAGAGAGATTTTCGTCGGTTGTGGATTACTCGTATAAACGCAGCAATTCGCGAACCCGAAAGGGGCAGATACTATAGTTATAGTAAATTTATAAATGATCTGTACAAGAGGCAGTTGATTCTTAATCGTAAAATACTTTCACAAATTGCTATATTAAATAGGAATTGTCTTTATAGTATTTCCAATGAGATCATAAAAAAATAAGATTGGAAAGAAGCACCCGAAATTTTTTAAACAAAGTTCCCCGGAGAAGGAACTCCGGGAAGGGAAGATAGAATAGAAATTAGTCCGAAAATTAAAAGAAAATTAAAAATACAATAAACAATAAAGTAGTCAAAATGCGCAAAGGCATTCAATATCAATAAAAAAAATGTCTTCCTCGATTTTTCGTCCGAGAGAACAAAAAATCTGGATTATTCTAATTTTTAAAGTAAACCTATTGTTTTTTTGTTCGAAAACCTCGAAAACCCGCAGTTCTAACGGCCGACTTGGCTCTTTCAAATTGTTTCTCATTATTAAGAAAGGGTAACAAAGATAGAATACGAGCTTGTTTTATAGCAATAGTAATTAATCGTTGTTGTTTCAGAGTCAATCTATTCACGCGCCTAGATAATATTTTTCCCTGTTCACTAATAAATCGACTAATTAAACTCATGTTTCTATAATCAATTCGGTCCCCCGACTGGAGCGGGGGCAAGCGCCTGCGAAAAGGCCGCTTAGGTTTAAGGAAAGATCGTTTGGATTTATCCATGGTTTGTTTAGTGTTTATTTATTCCTTATAATATAAAAAATATTCTACCGAAAATCCTATTTTGGTCGTATCTAAAAAAAAGAAATTAGAAATAGGATTTGGTTTTTTTATTCTTTTCTTTAATTTGAATTTGTTTATTTTATATATGTTATCCTTATTTATATATATCTTTTTTTATATGCGTATGCGCCGATCGGCTATATTATTATATATATATTTATATTCTATATAGCTTCGAGTCCGGAATCCTTTTTTTATATATTCTATATTGTTGAATATTCTTTCTTTTTTTTTACTAATAAATAGAATTCTATATCTATATATTAGAATTCTTATTTATTGCATAGAATAATATGTATGTTTTTTATTCCATTTTTATACATATAAGGAAATATATGTGTATAATACATGTCCTTTTGTACTCGTTCTTTAAAAGGCGATACACAGATGCTCGGCTCGATCTATTTCTTTATCTCTCCATGAATTGTATGCTTGGAACAGTAGGGACAGAATTTTCTCAATTCCAACCGACTGGGTGTGTTGCGTCGATTCTTTTGAGTAATATATCGGGAAATACCCCTTGGTTTCTTATAAACATTCTTTCGAACACAGCTAGTACATTCCAAAATAATGCTTACTCGGACATCTTTACCCTTGGCCATGAACCCCCCTTTTATGTGTGAATTTTTTATTCAAGCAACTCTTTTTTTTCGACCCAAAGCGGAAATAAAGAAAAAATAGAAATTGCTAACTAGAAATACACTTCAAAAATTTCGTTGCAGTAAATAGAGGAATATTAAATATTAATAGTAAATAGAATTCAATTATAATTATAAGAAAGAATACATAATCCAATGATTTCTAACTATATATTGTATTGTTTTGTTAGGACTAATATTTATCTTTAGAGTTCGAAATCCACTTTTCCTCTAACTATATTTCTAATCGCAGTACAGTATTCCATTTAAGTCTCGTGTATGAGACTTTTGCCCTCGATCCGCATTTTTATTTCCGTTCTCACTCTTATTTTTTAATTGAATTTTAAATTTGAGCTTGAGCCCAAGCTTTGCTGAGGTTGAATCCTTTTTTCTTTCTCCCTTTAACCTTCTATTTGAAAAGGGAGAAAGGGCGGGGAATTAGTCACAGATAGTGGATCCTTTTTCTAATCTTCGTTCCCCCCTTACCGTGTTAATAACTAGAATTAAAAAAAGGGGAATGTTAACGCATCCGGGAAAAAACGATTGATTTCTATCAATAGACCCGCTAAAGATCCGAACCACAAAGTACTTAGTACCGGTGCCACGGAGAGATATGTTTTTAGATCTCGCATTGAAAATCCTCCTTCTTTTTTTCTTTATTTATATATTGTAACACATAAGAATAATACATATATAATAGATGATCAGATGCGTATGTATTTAAAAAGAAAAACCACTTGTATTTGTACACGAAATTCCTAAAGCAAATGAAAATGTACAACAATCCGGTAGATAAGATTTTCTGCCTTTATTTTAGTTTAAGTTTAAAAAACTAAAAAGATGCATCTTTCCTACTGCCCTAAAAGCCTTTTTTACTTGACAGCGTATATGTATCCAAAGACTTTTATATATATTATATCTATTATATATGATATTATGATATGAAAAAAAAATGGCAAAATCGATTGTGTATCTAACTATGAGAAATAATGATGTGGAAAAAAAGAAAAGGATTATTTACAATAACACTGTAAACCTATTAAAAGGGATGTAGCGCAGCTTGGTAGCGCGTTTGTTTTGGGTACAAAATGTCACGGGTTCAAATCCTGTCATCCCTACCTATTACTTTTCCTCTGAAAAGTAAAGAGGAATTAATTGAGATCTATGAAATCGATTCAAATTGGACATATATAATCTGCCGTTTTTAGATTAGAATACTATTCTAATCTAATTCTAATACTATATTAATATATAATAATATATATATCATATTATAGTAGTACATAATACTATATATACATATAACAAATTCGAACTATAAATTTTATATTTAATACTTATATATATGTGATATGCATGCAGGATATAGTATCGGGTTACAAAAGGAATCCTTTTCTTTTTTTTCTTTACTGTCTGTGATAAGAAAGCGCTCTTAGTTCAGTTCGGTAGAACGTGGGTCTCCAAAACCCGATGTCGTAGGTTCAAATCCTACAGAGCGTGATTCCATTCTTGTTAATTCTAATTAGACTGAACTAATTTTAGAAAAATCTAAAATTGACCTCCTTTCTTTAAGCCACAGGAGGTCAATCAAAAAAATTTGTTAACGAATCAAAGGTCCAACTGATCACCACGTCTATATTGTAAATATGCAGTTACGAATAATCCAGCCAAAGTAATAGGAATCAAACCTAAGACGATTCCAAATAGAAGTACTTCAATCATTTCAGTTTGTTTGAAAAGAAAAGGGGGAGGTAATATCTATCCCTAAATTTTAATCCTAATTGTCCACGAATCTCAATAACCGTAATTTTAAAATTGTCGCGATAAAAAAAAGTAAAGAGCTAGAACGAACTTAAAAAAAAACACGAAATCCTACAGAAAGCTTTTTTTATGATTATGAATTGTTGATTCAATTTATTTCAAATAAGTCGTATCTTGCTCAGACCAATAAATAGAGCTGAGGTTATTGTTAAAGCTGCTAGTAGAAAACCGAAATAACTAGTTATAGTAGGCATGAAGGAGCTAAATCAAATATGTTTTTTTATACATATATTTATAAAGCACTTACCTAAGTTGACATTTTTTGTGAAAGATAGGAACGAAAAAAAGAAAAAATCCCAATTGAATTGAAAGAATAAGTTCAATTTATTCCTCAATCATTACATTTATTACATCATAGTTATATCTATAACTAAGAAAGATAAAGGAAGAGAGGTAGAAAAAGAAATCGACTCATTGTCTGCTACATCTACAAATTTCGTGATTTCGAATCAACAAATTTTTTGAGCAACTCTTGGGAGTAACCTAATAAAACGAAATAAGAACTATGTCATGTAACTTTGTTAAAAAAAACTCTCAATATCGAAGAAGAAAACGGGAAAAGCATTTCTAATTTGAGCATATCCTTTTTTATGATAAGAAACAGGATATCAAGACGATCGCGCAAAAAAAAAATAAAATTTTGATTTTAGTTCAAATCGGTTTTAAGATGATTCATTCTGATTATCTTTATTTTTGGTTCTACATTTTGTCTTTCCGTATTTTTTATTTTTTATTAAATCTCATATCTGTAGTTAGAGCAATAAAGAACCCTTGGATCTAATACAGGAATGCATGCCTCACGAATGTTGATTCATTTCTTACAATTTTTGTATTCTTTGTTTTTTTTTTTTCATCGAATACTATCTCCTACCTACTACTATTAGTTGGTACTAGACGACTAATGAAGTCTTTAAAATTAAAAAGGGAGAGTTCTAGGTTTCGTGTCTAATTGAATTGTGGAAATATAATACTCTCTTTGATGAATTTTTAGAATTAGAAACCGAC